GAATTTCACTAAGAAGTGTTATCTAATAAGGCAGAAAAGAAAGACAGTCTAGGCTCTTAGAAGTGGGCTAGGAATCCACTCCCTATTTTATTCAATAATCAAGCCTTCTTCTTAGGCGGGAACCAGCAAAATAAGATCTTCGGGGACGTGAGATGCTGGAAACTTTAGATTCTTTTAGATGTCACTGGCCATTGAATAGATATTGAGGCTCTCTCCTCATCTGCTTTTTCTTCTTTTGATTGACTCCCAAACCATGAAATGGGCTCAAAGGAAGACAAGCAAATCCACGGACTTGCTCGATTTAGTGTGCCTCGCCTATTCTATTACAAATTGGTGGACTCGAAAGGCGTTCAAGACGCGAACTAAGAGAAAGTGGGCAAGACGCCAAGCAACGAACTTCTAGCACGACCTTGTTGGAGTTCAACCCTCCAGGTTAGCCATCAAACTCAATCCCATGGAAGAAGTCAAACCCAGTGCGAATTCCAGGATTCGAATCAGTTCACGACGCGACGTCTCATTCATATGAAAAGCATTTCAGTGTGATAACGGTTCTTCTCATCATCATCTGAAACCAAGAAATCAGAGAAAGATAGTTCAAAGAAGAATCTGAAAACCAAGAAATCATATAAAGAAGGGGTTTTGAGCCAATCCGATCCCGCCAGTCTTGGATTCCTTGCCCAAGTGAGAACTGTGCCCCGCGCTTCTCGCTCAATAAGGGAGATGCTTTCGCGTCCTTCATGCCCGATTTCTTCGATTTTTGGGTTCTCAAAAAGGTCTCTTTGGAAATCTCTTTTATGTGATGAACTTATCTGCCTCCCCGAAGCAGGATAGTGCGCCTGCGAATGACGCTACCCCGTGTGTGGCATGAGAATCCCTCTCAGAGGATAAGAGGCTAAAGGGAAGCCTAGATTACGCCTATTAGGAGATGGACGAATATCTCTTCTATTATCAATGTCTGTAATGAGAAAATCTCTTTTAGAGGCTTTCACGTCAAATCCAGTCAGTGACAGAATGGATTTCGATCAAACTCGTTTTCTCGTCTGCTCCTGTGATTCTTCCTCCAACCTGTGGAAAAAAGACTTTGTCTTCCTTTGTCATAGATTTCCATTTCTAAATCAAAATCTGAAATTGATCTTCAATCTGAGAATCTATCTCAAATATCTCATTGAGGGTAAAGATTAGTCTCAAAGGGAAAAGCTAGGAGTCAGGTCAACCGAAAGCAAAGTGGAAAGCCTCGAGTCAGTTCCGATGGTTTCATCATTCCTTCTGCTTTTGATATCCGTCTATCAATAATGATTTTAGTGAAGAAAGTTCACTGAAAGAGCTCGGATTCAAATAATACAAGCTTGAAGTTGAGGTCAACAAGCCGGGTTTACTGTTCTTTAATTCGTCGAGATGGTGTTGGTGTTCCGTGTACTTTCATTAGTACTATATCGAGACCAGTCAGTAACATGACTAATTCGACTGTCTGCTTTACTGAACGAACTCTAATGCTCTATCAGTCGCTTGGTTGAGACAAAGGTTCTGCCCTAAAAGTGTCCTACTGGACCGGGTAAACAGAGGTGATGTCCACTTGCTACTTCTAGAGCAGTAGAGTGAGTGAAGTGAACTGACAGTCGACTGAACTTAGCGATAGATTGAGTGAGCACAGCAACCTATCTGACTGCGCTTGAAGTTAACAGACTTGATTAGTAGTCTCGGGCCCAGGTTCTCTACTAGAGACGGGTGATTTTGCCGCTGACGAATTCGAGGTGAAACTGATCTCTCAGTCAGCTAGTTAGCTTTTCTCAGTCAATCTGTCGTGCTTGAGGTTCAGGTACGTTCATTGGGGAGGATTTGTTCATAAGATTTCCCTTCATAAACTGACTTGATTGATGCAACTTGGATATGAGACCACAAAACGGAATGTTTTTCTTTCTATTTCGACAACTGGAACAAAAGAATAAGAGCTGGTTTAGGGGCTAACTGCTATGACTATGACAAGAACAAGGGAACCACTAGAGTAATTAGTTTGATTGGCCAACTGCACCTAAGATGACTGAGAACAAGGCAGGGGAACTACCCGATCAAAGAGTCTTCCTTCTGCGCCCGGTTCACTCCCTAGGATTGAGGTTGATTGGCTTGTTCAAGGCAAGGTACCAAATGAGAAGCAGCACTTCCACTGCTAGGACTCTTCACACAAGACAAGACGGTCGGGCTGACCCAAGGGATCAATCAACTGGGACTTCTCCCTCTCGCTCTCTTCTCATTGGATTCTTCTCATTCCACTTTGAAATAGGAACAACAACAACAAGAAGATGGCGCACGCGGGTGCTAGTATAAATGCTGCACCTCTAGTGGTTTCCTCCGACGAAGCTGCCTTTGTTTTTGATGCCGAAGCTGTCGATGTTGTTTCTTTGGTGACCTTTCCCCGTTCCACAGTGGGCTAGCCTCAATAGAAATTCTCTTGCCACTTTCTGTAGTGAGAAAAGCTCTTTGATAGGCTTTCACGCCAATTCAGTACTCGTAATCAACGACTTCGATAAAAGGGCCGAAACCTGGCCTAGGAGCAAAAAACCTAAACACAGAAGAAGCGCCTTCAAGCTTAGCCCGCTCACTCCTACCCGTTCAGTCCTAGCTGTCTGTCCTTGCTTGGCTTGCCTGCCTGGTTCTTCCTGTTGATTCGGGAGACCTCAGAACTACAGACCCGGCTTATTAGCGTGCCTATCTATTTTTTTACTTCGAAGAATTCGTTCGAGAGGCTTCCGTGCCTATCTAGTTAGTTAGTCAGTCCTTTCCCGGTTCCTAGACCGCGGGCCGGGTCACTCCACCACACCAATCAAGTTCCCAAGCGCCTGAAAGCCAACCCTGGTCACTCCGACCCAGACCCCGCCTCTACAAGCCTTTCTCATTTCACATATACGGAATTTCGGCTATGACCAATGCCCCACTTGTAGAAGTTACTTCTTACTATGAGAAACGTCAAACAATACATTAGGAAAAAGATTGAAAGCCGTCATCCTGGATCTGGTCGAAAGTGATCCTTTCTTTGTATTCCCTGGGGAGTTCCCCACTCCGCTAACGCTATGACGTAGAAGTGACTCCTGCACTATACGGCTACGCTCTAACGCTCGACCTTAACCAGTTCAATGTAACGTGAAAACGCCGTGGAGACTTTGACCGCCAAGTCCGCCCTCCTTCGTCTACTTTATTCTACCATATATGTCCTACAACTTGTTTCCGCAATTCTTTTCTAGTTCTTTTTTCTGTGATACACGGAACGTGCAAGCCAGGAACGACGAAATAGATAGCCTGGTTGAATAATGGAATCTGATACCAAATTGTTGAACTTGTGACGTAACATGAAACCTATTCATAACATCTTTGAACTCTTCCTGCCTCTCCCACTTGTTATCAAAGTAGGTATTGACCCTTTCCTGAACCAGAATGTTTCTGGCACAACAGAAGAAGATAAGTGGTTTGACTTTAGAAGTCAAAGTCTAATTCCGAAGAAAGACTGTTCTCTGCTGACCGAAGCCGGCGCCACTACATTTCCAAGATTCTACGTTCCCGATAATAGGCTATCTGTTCCTTGATCTCTAAGATATTTCATATCAAAGAGAAAGAAGCCACTCAGTCATAAGGAGAACAGTTCCTTTCTATGAAGTAATTCCTTCAGTTGCACTACTAAGGTACTTACTATGAGATAGAAAGGCCCAACCATTCCTTTAGATAATCAATACCTAATAGACTCCCCATTTCTTTGTCTTAACCCCGCCAACGCGAGATCTTTATTCTTCGTGATATCCAGTAGCCGGGAATCAATCTATCCTTCCTGCCCTTGAGCGGGCCTCAAGGCGACCGATACCTTTGAAACCAAATAGCGAGGTAAGAGGAAAAGCAGCACACGCAGGCAAGAACTTCTACAACCATCTTAGCTGTCAGGCTTGACCCGCTGCTTGAGAGCCTCCTTCAGACCAGTGATTATCTGAGTTGAAAACCTCACCTCGGTTAAAAGAGGTCGATTGTGCGAGAGTAGGAGTAGAGATCGATAATGCGACAGTATCCACATCAACAGCAGATTTCTTGCAAACAAGCAATTCGCACAGTTACATTAGCCTTTACAGATGCTTCCATCAAAAGAATGAAATGATTGGGTAGACAGACTGCACTTATGAATGGTTTCATTGCCACAGCATGGAATGTTAGCGGTCGCAATCCCGATACCAAGACCTGTGAAATAGCGGACGCTTCCCCGATACAGTCAAGTAGACCACTACCGGACGAGGTTCCGACATTAGAGAGGTTGGATTAGCTTAGCTGAGCCGAGTCCCCACAGCCAAAAGGGTTTAATTAGAATCTTGGAAGTCCTAGTTGGGCTACTTTCTCAAGAGATCAATTCTCAGGCCATGTTCACTAATGAAAAACAGGAGTTCTGGGCCTAGGGAATCCAATCCACTTAGTGCTCTCTCTAACATTGGTTTCAGAGCCCAAACCATGCCATTTAAGCAAACTTCCGATTATTCTCGCTTTGACGCCATCCAATCCATGCTTTCCCCCTACTGCCATCCGCCCTTCCACCCTACTAGCGCTACTAAGCTCGGAAGCCAACTCACTTATCGAGCTAAGAGCGCACTAAAGAACGCTTATTGAATTGAACAAACTAAAGCCCTTGGTATTGGATTTGTAACTGCTAACCGGGGTTCCTATGCTGGCACCAGGTTCTACGAGCCCAATCCCCTGCTGCTAGGCTGCTTGCTAGGCTCGTCAGGAGATAGAATCCTTTGTTTGTGCCCTATAAGCATAAGGCCCTGTTCACCGAGGAGCAATTACCATGCTGGCACCGGATTCGCAAAGGGGAATTACATATGTGACCCGCCTTCTACGAGCGAAATCTACCACCTGTGACCCACCTTTTTCTTCCTACCAAGCTTTCGAATTGCTACGGGTGGACGGACCCAAAAATGACTCAATGAATCTCAGTGATCTAAACAAATGAGCCCACCAAGTGCTACGGGTGCATTATGACAGATGCGCATTTCCGGCTTGCTACTAGAATCCTTCTGTTCCCATAGTCCCCCGGTGCAGCAGGCTGCTCAGATGTCATAGGGTATATCGTCTATAGAAAGAATTTGTGCTTTTACTGAAAAGCGGCCAATGCCTATGTCTTTTTCTCCGTTGCTGGATCGACTGAAATTGAGTTACCTGCCTCCGTTGAATGGTAAAAAAGCCGGAAAATGCTAGTAGTATGTACATATTGATCGATTACATTAGCGCTTAGGATCTTCTCTATCTCTGCCGCCTGGGCTCTGACCCTTGCCCCTCCCTTTTGAATGATTCAGTGTAATTTATTGTCACACTCTCTCTAGACCCAACCACGGCCCTCTGTTCAATTACCTCTTCTTCTACTCGAGCCTCGGCAGAGCGTTTTTGATCTCATTCGTATTCTAACGAATTATAAAGGACTCTTTCATATTGCACCGGTGCTGGAAAAGATTTGACTCTTCCCTACCGAGACAACAGACACTCTTCAACGGATCCTCCTTGAATCAACTAGTAGATCACCATTTCTTAAGGTTTCGTACTACTACTCAAGTGATACGTGAATTTCTCAGGAGAAGTCTAGCTAACCGGAAGGAAATCGTGAGACAGTTCGGTTCTCTAGACCCATCTGCCGCCCTGGAGAAGGGGCGCGGTGTTTAAATTGTTGAACCGGAAATGAGTTGGAAAGGAGTGGAACGAAAGCAGACAAGTGAAGACCCAAAGAGAAAGGCTTATGACTAAACACTACCCGGAACGAAGCCCAATCGATTCGAGTCGGTCAGTCGAACAAACAAAGACTATAGTTCGCGATCAAGTCGTTCGCTTCTATAGCGGTTCGGAATTCTTTAGAAATCTGTTTGTTCAATTGATCCATCAAGGAGAGAAGGGAGCAGGGGTATAAGTAGGGGCATCTTGAATGGGATGGCTTTTCTGGATGTCCCAGAAATGAGGCCTCCAACCCTATGTTATAGCCTTCATGCCCTCGATCCGACGGTCCCCATTCTCCCACTTGGCAAGCTGCTACTGTGAACAACAAAGTAAAGGATGCTTTCAGAAACCGTCTAGGTTCTTCCTAGGAGGATTCCTTCTTTCTGTCCTATTGAGAGGATGATCCCTGGCTATCGCCTGTGGTGTTAGATTAGAAAGGTGACCACATCTAGTTCCGAGGTTGGCCTAACCTAACTTGATGACACGCTTATAGAGTTTTCCGACCTGAAATGCTGCGTAAAGCGTCTTTCTTGCTCGGTGATCAGTCAATGAAGTCATTCTCGCTGTCCTTCTTCCAACCGATTGGACGGAGCTTTGGGCTAGGTTGGGCACACGATTCGCTTTCCTTCCTATGAACTAACGGATTAAGCATTATGCGCCAAAGAAGGAAGGTCTTTTTTTCTTACATAAGGTAATCTTTTCAAGGAATCCTCTTCTAAGGCTGTCTTTAACAAGAGTCCTCGCTCCTCTTCTCTTAAAAAAATCTATTCTAGCTACCTTTCCCCGATCTCCTAGGCTCACGCGTATCCCTTTTCTGACTATCGGACTATCAGTCTCTCTTCTTTTTCTTAAGAGAGTCCGCTATCTCCTATAGCTTTCTAAGAATATGGAGCCAATGAGAAGCCCTCTCAGGCTTAGGACTTCCCATTCCCTTCCTTCGAGTCTGACTAGCTATTAGGAAACTATCCGAGTAGCGCACTATCTTCTTTCCTAATCTTTTTTCTCTTAATAGGTAATAGGAAGCTCTTACTGTCTATAGCTTTATACCACGATGGCATTAGACCCATTAGAATGCATTATTTGTAGCCGCCATCTTTCCACTGACCCCTATCTAGTAGGAGGGCTTTGGAATATTGGTTACTGGGGATTTTTCTTACCCTCTCCTAGTAGCGTACAGGCGAAGGGCTGAAAGTGAATTGAGAACAGAACGTCTTCCTACATTCCTTCAATGAGTTAATGAGGATGTTGAACTTTTTTGTATAAAGTAAAGTGAGGACAGTCTTCTTTGATTTGGCTCAAGTAAGGAGAGAAGAGGCTCAACTGTGTTGGAGACGAGACTCGTGAACCATCTACTCCCGGGGAACTTCAAGTCAGAGAAACTACGACCGATCATCTTCATCAAGACTGCTACCTCCCATGCTCAGCGACTTACCTCCTCCTGGGGTACACCAACTGTTACTGGGATGCGGTGGTTCCACCACAGACAACGGTCACAAAAGAAAGGAAGAATCTTAACGTTCCGGCGATGGAAAGGCTTCCGGGGAACGAGGACAACCTGATGATCTTCAAGGGTGCGAAGAACTTATCGAAAGTGCGTCTAAACGTGCACTCCATGTTACAGTTAGGTCGGGGAATTCTAAATCACGTGCTAAACCAAGAAGCAACTCTCTCAGTAATTTAGGCCTGGGGCCTGGTTGGTTAGAAGACCATTTTGCAAACATGGATTTAGGACAACGACTCTGATGAGACTCTTAACACCCCTCTCAACATCCTTGCCTGGAATTGTAGGGGGGCTGGCAATAGAAACTTCAAGCGCTCTATCTCTTATATCATGAGGATCCATAAACCAAACCTCATGATTATAACTGAGACAAGAATGGGAGGAGACCATGCACTAGATGTCATCACATCCCTCGGACGGCTATGAAAAGGTTCATGGGAGGGGGAATTTGGCTTCTCTGAGATAGGAATGTGATCAAGCCGGATGTCATCTCCAAGTCGGATCAGCAGATCTCAACAATTGTAAAGGTATTTCCTCACAATACCCAAGGGCTCCTTTCTTCAATATATGCTAGTCCAAACCTTGATATGATAATAGGCTGCTTTTATGGGATCTCCTAAAAAAGATGGCGGAGAATTTCCTTGGTTTTTAATTGGTGATTTCCACAGATAAATAAAGGCAGGAATGCACTATTATTGAAAAGACGGGAAGAAGGACTAGCGTACGGATTGACTTGATTGATTCCTTACCAGAGAAGAGATAGGTAATCAAGATTGTTAAGCTATCTATATAACTCTGAAAGGGAAGAAGTCTTTCAACAAGCAGAGATTCGCTCCTAAGGCTGAAAAGAAAGCATTTTTCCATCTTTATTTTCCTATCGTAGCTCCGCGAGCTCTTGATTGCTAAAGAGAGATGCTCGTATAGACTGAGGCCAGATAGGAGCGATTGGTTTTAGCAGATGAGCTACTAACAAGGGATGAGCTACTAGGCACCAGCTTGAAGAGAGTGACTTACTCAGCAGTACTAGAAGCAAGCAACTCCTCAAGGAAGAGAATCTCAGTCTTTTTCGCCCCGTCATTTTCAATGCAAAAGCAAGAGAGAGAGGGGACAGATACGACCGGGTAGGACTTATTTTATTAAGACCAGAATGCTAACTTAGCGATAGCGTGTTAGAGTTTCCCTAAGACCTCAGACCCTTGACCGATTGAAGCGCTTAGAGCAATTGGAAAGTTTGCCATAGACCGAAAAGACCTATACAGGAGATAGCTTACAGTTGATACCCTTTAATGACCCATCTTTCCTTGCATTTCTGTTGCTAACTTGGGTCCAACCATCACTGGAATTGGCTTTGACTATCTCATTCTGGATTTCAGAACCTGACCCATCATCCTTGTTCAGGCTAGAGCGCGGAACCCAGCCCATTTTAGCTTTCACATAACCTTTTGGACATGCTTTTGCGAGATGACTAAACACCATACAGTGGTGGCACTTCTGAGGCTTCCATGTATACTCCACCCCAACTGTAATCACCTCTCCATCCTCGAACTCCACCGGGCTAGAGAGATGGAACTACTGACTTCCTCTGCTTGATCTTCTCTTGCTCGAGTCCTAGGAGCTCTTCCTCTAGACGGTGCGTAAGAGTACTTAGTTGGAATTATTACAAAGAGTAAGATAAAGAGTAGTGTACTTTTGCTCGCAAGGGCTATTGGTCAAGCGCCCTTCTCTCGCGGATCAATCGCGAGCCCTTCTCTATCTCCTGCTGATGCTAAGGTTAGCAGCTCTGCCCTTTCCTTTAATCACTCTCTATGGTCCCGTAAGAAGGCGTGTTCAAGCTCTCTTCTAGATGGAAGCTGAAAGAGTCTCTCAAATAGACTTTCTTTTCGACCAGAATTTCACTTTCTTTAGATCGCAAGTCAGTCTTTTAGAGTCCTTTCCTTAGTAGCAGGATCCTATCATAGGCGCACTCAGTTGAGTCTAGTTCAGGAGTGAAGGAAGGCTCCAAGTCAGTTTATTCAAGCACTGGGAATCAATCGCTCTGAGGTCTACTCTTCTGGTAGTACGAGCTCGCCATAAAGAATTGACTGTATGGAATTTCGTCGCTTCTGATCCGCGGTGGAGGCAACAGCAACAAATGGAACCCTCGAACAGCTCTTGGGTGGGAAAGGGTCTGACCTCCCGAACTACCAGCCCTCATTTGAGCAAAGGGTTTGTAGCATGAGTAACCGATCGAAGGAACGGGAAATCGGACCTCTCGCGTCGTCTAATGTCGTATGTATGAACCTCGCCTAGCTTATCTGTCTTCTGCCATGTATTCTTGTGATGGTTGGCTTCTTGCCTCTGCTTTCACCGGCGCTCGCCTTATGGTTCTTAGTCCTCTTTCTCCGAGATGTCGTGTTCGATCAATAGTTATATGCTTAACACATGCAAGTCAAAGACACTGGAGATCTATTCTTTGGAGAGTTTGCTTGAATACGGATTGAAGTGCGTTTTCGGGATAGATCAAATGTTGACTAACGTTTCTCTTTATACGTTGTTCCAAACCTGCCGCGAATAAAATAAAGTAGAGCTGCTATGGTGATTGGATGGAAACAGATATATAGAAAGTGTGCAGTGAGGGATCACAATAAGGAGTCTCCAAAGCAGTACTGCGGTACTAGTCCATGACTACCATTTCTGGTATGCCCGCTGCTTCGTTCACAATTACGGACAATCCATCCTATCTTTATTGAGCCAGAAATGAAGAATTACTGAAGCTTTCCCTATTTGAAGTCTTGATTCGAGCTGGTAGAATGGGATGCTTGCCTCGGCAGTTGGGTACTGACTGAACCCTCAACACGCCTGCAATATAAAGTGGATAATATAGATGACCAAGAGAAGAGGGGAAGGAACGATGAAGTTCGCTTCAAGATGTTGTGATTAACTAATACTGGGCTGGGCTCCCCTTAAGGAAGGGCCAGCAATGGTTGTGAAAAGATCCTGCTAAAGAAAAAAACTATTCCCGTTATAAAACTACCAAAGCTACCTTGTCTACGGAAGAAAGGTTGAACGTGCACTAGCGAGTTGCCCGATAGGGTCAAGGCCTACTCGGGGGTATTATCCCATTAGGGTAGAACCCACTAATACGCACCTTTCCTTTATTTGATTGCCGATTCCTTTAGGAAAGCTGTCATTTGCTTTATTTACGATGCGGTACCAAGGAATCGAACCCTGTAACTCTGCCATTGAACCCAGAAAGGGCACTTCTGGCAGTCAGACCAGAATACCGCCTTCTTCTACCCTTTGAGATTGGGAGCCTAGTGAGTGAACCAAGGAATCGTTAAGGTCATTTCTTTACTGACGTAATTTTAGCGATACACACACTATATCAGGTTTAAGCACTTCATTATTAGTGGCCCTTCCTTCCTCTTAAGGAGAGACATCCATGAAAGGAAAAGTAGCCGGTCACTCAAGGAGGGCATTATGGCTTTGACTTCCTCTTCGAAAAGCATCCCCCGGTTTCCCGGCGAATCGACCCCGATTCGCTGGTTTAGAGGTCAATTCCCCGAGTCAACTTCCTCCGGGAAGCCTAAACGATGAACCCGGCGAACGGAAGAGGAGTAGGGCCTTACTATTTGATTGGCTTTTTCCGTTATCCAGGAGGGCAGGCCAGTCTTCACCTACCTTGCCCCAACCTTTTAGTTCAGATCTAAAGCCTACGTGATCTCCTTTCCCAGTGCCGTTCCCCTTTCCTGCAGCATCAATTGGTTTTCGAGTGGTTACCGAAGAATCAATGGGTTACCGAAGTTAGCTATGGTGGGCAATAGTCTTGATGGTAGGCAAGAGTAGGCTTGTAGGTCAGGCTTCACAGGTCATAAAGCGGTCAGGGTTAACAGGCTTAGAATTAGTGCTAATGAATGCCGCTGCTTATGAATGGTGGCTCTGCCCAGTACTTAACGCAAACGTGCCATAAAAAGATGTGAAAGTGTCTCACAAAACCTTTAATTAATCAATGAGGCACATCCCCCTAAGGGTTAGTCCTCGCTCCCCCGCCTCACTGCATCACTCAGTAGACAGGAAGCTCACACACGCACACCCACAAATTTTTACTTTCTTTAGTAATGCCGGGTTGCTAGAGATCCGAATGCCGGAAACCACCCCGATCCCTTCCGAACATGGCAAAAGATTGGAAAGTAACCCTTTTTACCCACTCCATCAATTCTTTCATTACTGCAAGTTCGCTAATGGAGTTTACAGGCAGGCTGTTCCGTTCAGTTCAGCATGGATCCTCACCAGTTTAAGTCCATCTAACTTCCGCTTAATTGGGCTGGTGCCCCGTGGCGCGGGCGGTTCATATTGGTTAAATGGTGTGGTGCTTCTTTGGTGCGGTCGATCCTCACGCGGGTAAGCACATACCGAGGACATCGCAGAACATGAGTAAGCTCTGCCGAAAGATCATAAGGGCAGTCACTCCTACTTAGCCCCTCATGTCTGGTCTTACATATTTGATTTTCAACCAACACTGCTCCAAGTAGCAGAGCAAGGGAGCAACCTTCGAAGGACCAAATCTGATTAGCCGAACAGATTTTGTCACTCTCACGTTCCCGAACGGGTTCATCAACTAGTGATTCTATCCATTCTTAAGAAGAATAAAATCTTCTTGATAGTTCATTTGAGAACTGAATTAGTTCCTCCCTCTCCTGTGGTTCGTTGGGATCAGAACTTTGAATTCTGTAGGAAATGCTACTTTGATTCCCTGAGATTGGAATCCGTCCTAATTGGACTTTTCCTGATCAGCCATGTCTCCCGCCGGTAGCGCTCCAACCAAATCATTTCGCCGTTACCTCATGTAGAGGTCCTCCACGGGCGTTTGCCGCGCCTTGCAAACGTTTTGACTACGGTAAGGTGGGAGCTAAGTGACACCACCCAAGAAGCATCGATTGACACCTGACACCCGTAGCCGTGTGCTCTCTCTCGCCCCGTAGAGTTCGCTACTTATCAGTATCAGGTGAAACCTTTACCTAATTGCAGGAAGGTATAAGTGGAAATTCTGTAATCTCCACGGGCCGCGCGGTGTATGAGAAAAAGAGCACCCAGCTCTCCCAACGAGTGACTGACAAACGTGAAGAAGCTACGCTCTGGCTTGGATTCGACCAGGTCTTCACTTAAAGTAAAGTAAAGGCAGATTTTTCATTTGAACGGATTCTATTAAGCCAGGTAGTGGACTGGCAGATCCGATTCCGAGTTCCGTTCTTGCAGATCCGGGCAGATAAGTTGGTGAGCCATATATACG